TACTGATAGAATAGAACTCGACAAATTCTTGCCCTGCAGAAGCAAAGGCAAAGGACTGGGCTTGTCGATACTTGATTTATAGAATAGATAGTTCTATAAAAGACTGTAAGTTGGTTTCTCAAAATATGGCTCTGTTTGGGTTCTGGGTAGCGGCCCAAACAGATATACCAATAGGGATGAGGTAAGGCTTACTTATTAATTCCAGAACTACGAAAGTAAGAGGTCAGAAATCTTGGTATCCAAAGGTTCCTAAAGGACATTCCATTTTTGCTCCTAGGATTGAAGAAAAGATTATACGAAAGACTGTCAAGACTTCCTAATTATCTTACACTACCTACACTAACGTAGGGTCTACTGACTCCGTCTGGAATTAGATTGGATAGGCTGATGGGAAATCCATTTAGGAGTTGTGGAAAGGACTGAAGATACTTTGTATCCATACTTACGAGAGACTCCGAGTACTCAAACATTCAATCAGGATGGTTGGTCGACTCTTATCTTATAGAATAACAGAGTAAAAGTCAAAGTAAAAAAAAAAGATTTCTTTGGTCATGTAGGGAGATTACAAAAAAAATGTATGTAATAATGGTAGTGATGTCTCCCCATTCTTTCACAGAAAAAAAGACAGTAAGGCTTAGATCAAATAGGAAATATAGGTATCCAATAGATAGTTATCTATCTTGATGGTATATTTTTTTTTGCTCTTTTTTGCTTATGAAAGAAAGGTAACAAAACAAACAATAGGTCTTACTATTCCCACATGTTCCATTAGGAGCATTCCTTTGCTAGTTTCAAGGAAAAGGTGTGTGTATCGTATTTTTACTTAATACTTCCCAATTCTATCTACCAGAAATCCTATAAGGAATCTGTTACGAGTGGATTCATTGAATTGGTTCATCAATAGCCTTAAGTCAGAATCCTATTTTGACTCTGCGCCGTTGATTCTACTATGATTATTGATCAATAATGGAATAATTCCTTCATAGAAATAGGAGATATAATTCACATGGATATAGTAAGTCTCGCTTGGGCTGCTTTAATGGTAGTCTTTACATTTTCCCTTTCACTTGTAGTATGGGGAAGGAGTGGACTCTAGGTATATTAATAATTGATTGAGTAATCGATTGAGTAATCGAATTGTATCAATTGTTTAATTGATCGTTTTGCGAAGCTTTATTTTAAAAAAGCTTGTCTCTCTTTCAAAATTCTACTGGAAAGACAATAATGAATAATACCCATTCGATCAAACAATGAATGATTACTATAGTTTAGTTGTATTTCAAAACTAAAATCTACGCATGATAGGAAATTTTTTCCAACCGAATTCCTCCTAAATATTCTATTTGGATAAACCAGTTCTTACCAGAATTATGGATATTACAATGAGAAAAAACCAATCCCTAGTTTTTTCTTTATTTGTTTCTCTCTTTCTTTACTTTCACTGTTCTAAGAACAAATCGTTCTGCTATTAGATTACGACGATACTTTCTTTCTACTGGAAGTGACTAGTGGTTGTCCAAAGAGGTTCTACACATAATAAAATTAGATCTTTCTTCCGCTGAGCGATCCACCACATATCACACATTTAACATTTTAGACTCCTAGAGATTTCTTTATGCTTTTTTGACTCATCTCATGTCATGTTTAAGCATGAAAAATGGTCCGAGTCCCCTTTACTAATCTACTTCCTTTCAAAATCTGAAGTGAAGAAGTTACCATAGAACTTCGTAAATGATCTGTTAATGGCTCAATCAATGACTTCTTGGGATGGGAAAAAAAAATTCCTTGGTTTTGTTTTCTTTTGCTATAGTATATTCCCATACTATTTTTCCTCTATTGATTCTTTCGATGGATCCCGGAACCTATATATAAAATTATAAGAAACCTAGGAATTAGAAGAATTGGCCTTCGATTATTTTGGGTTGATCGAAATCGAGTGGATGTAGCGAAAAAAAGAAATAGAATTAGACTGCGATTTCGATGTACTAGTCTACTATTTAGATTAGATGTACATCTAATACATCATATACATACATATTGTAAATTGATCTATATAAACCCTCCATTTAGATAAAGTCTATATCTGTATACAATACAACTATATATGATAATATCATTGTATACAATATTAGATAATATAAAATACTCTAAAGTGTGGTAGAAAGGACTATATATAGTCCTTTCTACCACACTTTATGATTCCAACCAGATCATTTCATTTAAGACTTGGAATTTTATTTTAATCCCTTTCTTTCATTTCTTCAATCATTGAAAAAAGGATTGATAAGAACTAATAATTCAGATTCAAATTAATCATTTTGACTGACTGTTTTTACGTAGATAATAAGTAAAAAAGCAGTAGGAACTAGAATGAACAGTGCAGTAGCTATAAATGCGAGAATATTGACTTCCATAATTTCATTATTTCTTTTTTTTTTCTTCGCAATAACTCGGGATGTAATCCCATAGAGATGAGAAATTTAACTCCTGTAAATTCATT